AGTAATATTAAAAAAGAATAATTAAAGCATTAAGTGGATGCCTTGGCATTAATTTTAATTTTAGGACGTAAAAAATACGAAAAGCTATATTTAATTATATTTTATTTTGAAATATAGATTTCCTAAAGAAAACTTTTTCTTTGTGAAAATTTTAAAAACAGTGAATTGAAATATCTAAGTAACTGTATAAAAAATCAAACGAGATTCCGTAAGTAATGACGAATAAAAATGGAAATTAGGTATATAAAAATAAAATAAATTATTTGAAAAATTTTGAAAAATTTACTTAAAAAGGTGAAAGTCCTGTAGAATAATTTTTATTTTTATTATAGTAAAAAAAGTTATGTGTAATCTTTTTTGAAAATTGGGGGACCACCCTCAAAACCTTAAAGAATTAATGATCGATAGTGAACAAGTACTGTAAAGGAAAGGTGAAAAAGAACTTGTGAGTTTGAAATAATTCTGAAACTTAATGTTAACAATCAATTGGAACTTTTATAAAAAGTAACAGTGTACCTTTTGCATAATGGGCCAGCAAGTTTATTTTTATAGCAAGCTTAATTTCATAAAGTAGGCGCAGATAATTCAAGTTTTAAAAAGCTAAAATAGTTATAAAAATAAGACCCGAAACCGAGTGATCTAACCATGAACAGATTGAAAACTAGGTAAAACTATTTGGAGGATCGAACTCACATATGTGGCAAAATATGGAGATGATTTGTGGTTAGGAGTGAAAGGCTAATCAAACTCGGAGATAGCTGGTTTTCCGCGAAATCTATTGAAGTAGAGCATTTAAAATCTTTTTTTGGGGTAGAGCACTCGTTGAGCTAGGGGGTGTAAAAACTTACTGAATTCTTGGAAACTCCGAATACAAAAAAATGTAATTTAAATAGACAGACATTAGGCGCTAAGGTCTATTGTCAAGAGGGAAACAGCCCAGATTGATCGCTAAGGTCTCTAAATAATATTCTAAGTGAAAAAGGAGGTGAAAAAATTATTACAACCAGTAGGTAGGCTTGGAAGCAGCCATCCTTTAAAGAAAGCGTAATAGCTCATTGGTCTAGTTTTTTTGCGCCTAAAATGTATCGAGACTTAAGAAATTTACCGAAGCGGCAAGTTTTATTTTAAAAATAAAACGGTAGCGGAACATTCTGTATGTTAATAAAGATATATTGTGAAATATATTGGAGATATCAGAAAAGAAAATGCTGGCATTAGTAACAAAAAATAATGATTATTAATCATTATCACCGTAAATCCAAGGGTTTCTATGTTAAAATGTATTTCATAGAGTGAAACGGCCCCTAAGAAAGATTTGACGAAAGCAAATTTTGATGGGATAATTTTTAAATTAAATTTTTTTAAAAAAGTGACAAAAATTTTATATTTTTCAGGAAATAGCTTTTTTAAATTAAAAACCGTACCCTAAACCGACACAGGTGGATAGGTCGAGTAGACTAAGGTGAATGAGAGAACTATATTGAAGGAACTCGGCAAAATGACTTTGTAACTTCGGGATAAAAAGTACCTGATTATTTTTATAATTAGGTGTCACAAAATAGGGGGTTGCGACTGTTTAATAAAAACTTAGGACTCTGCTAAATGGTAACATGATGTATAGGGTCTGACACCTGCCCGGTGCTGGAAGATTAATAGGAGATGTTTACGCATTAAATGGAAGTCCCAGTAAACGGCGGCCGTAACTCTGACGGTCCTAAGGTAGCGAAATTCCTTGTCGGGTAAGTTCCGACCTGCATGAATGGTGTAACGACATCCCCGCTGTCTCCAATATAGACTCAGTGAATTTGAATTATCCGTGAAGATGCGGATTCTCTATAGTTAGACGGAAAGACCCCGTGAACCTTTACTACATCTTTATATTGTTATTTTATCTAATATGTGTAGCATAAGTGGGAATTGTTTAGATCTTTACGCTAGTAAATTGTTTAGATAATCTTGAAATACCACTCTTATTAAAATAAATAACTAATATTTTCAAAATAGACAGTGTATGGTTGGTAGTTTGACTGGGGCGGTCACCTCCTAAAGAGTAACGGAGGTGTACAAAGGTAAGCTCAAATTGGATTATAGTATCAATTGTAGAGCATAATGGTAAAAGCTTGCTTGACTGTAAGATAGACATATCAAACAGGGACGTAAGTCGGTCATAGTGATCCGATAATTCTTTGTGGAAAGATTATCGCTCAACGGATAAAAGGTACTCCGGGGATAACAGGCTGATGACTCCTAAGAGCTCCTATCGACGGAGTCGTTTGGCACCTCGATGTCGACTCATCACATCCTGGAGCTGAAGAAGGTTCCAAGGGTTCGGCTGTTCGCCGATTAAAGTGGTACGTGAGTTGGGTTTAGAACGTCGTGAGACAGTTTGGTTCCTATCTTCTATAGATATTTTGAAAAATGCAAGAATCTAACTCTAGTACGAGAGGACCGAGAAGGGTAAATCTCTGGTATATCGGTTGTTTAAAATTCAATTATTTATAATTTATAATTATTTATATTTGTTAATAAGGCATCGCCGAGTAGCTAAATTTATTTTGGATAATTACTGAAAGCATCTAAGTAAGAAACCATTCTTAAAAATTTTTCATATAAAAACTGTAAAAGACTATTACATTAATAGGTTTTAAGTGTACGTATTGTAAAATATTCAGCTTAAAAATACTAAAAGTTTAAAAAATATAAATATAATTATTTCTTTGTAGCTCAACGGTAGAGCAAATGGCTGTTAACCATTAGGTTGTAGGTTCAAATCCTATCAAAGAAGTTTTATATTTTAGGTCGAATAGCCAAGTCAGGTTTAAGGCAGTAGTTTGCTAAACTATCAGTTAATTTATTAACTCGTGGGTTCAAATCCCACTTCGACTTATTTTAATGATGATGTAGTTTAATGGTAGAGCGTGGGAATCATAATCCTAATGTTGTAGGTTCAAATCCTACCATCATTATCTTTAAACGGAAGGTAGCATAGTCTGGCTAATGCATCTGTTTTGGGAACAGAAGATCAAAGGTTCAAATCCCTTTCTTCCGAGAGGATGAGATAGAGTAATAGGTTAACTTATCAGGCTCATAATCTGAAGATGTAGGTTCAAGTCCTACTCTCATCATTTTTATTATAAATTATGATTCAAATTCAAACTAAATTAAAAGTAAATGATAATAGTGGTATCAAAATAGGACAGTGTATTAAAATATATAAAAAAAGGGTTGGTAAAATTGGTGATACGATTTTAATTTCTGCTAAAAAATTACGTTTAAATCAAAAAAAAAAAATTAAAATAGTTAAAGGTGATTTATTTAAAGCTTTAATTATTCATACAACATATCAAAAAAAAAGTACAATTGGTAATATGATTAAATTTGATAAAAATTGTATTATTATTTTAAATAATCAAAATAAACCTTTAGGAACTCGTATATTTGGTCCAATTACTTTTGAATTTAGAAAACAAAAAAATTTTAAAATATTATCATTAGCTTCTAATATTTTATAAAATTAATCTATGCAAAAAAATTTACAAAATCATTACCAAAATGTTACAATATTCGATCTTATAACAAAATTAACTTATAAAAATATATTTGAAATTCCTCAAATAACTAAAATTTGTTTAAATATTGGTTTTAAAGATGCTAATCTTGAAAAAAAAAAATTAATTAATATTATTTTACTTTTAAAATTAATAACAAATCAAAAACCTAATATAACAAAATCTAAAAAAAATAATATTTTTTTAAAAATTAAAAAAAATTCAATTATTGGTTGTAAAATTACTTTAAGAAAAAAAAAAATATTTTTTTTTTTAGAAAAACTTTTAATTTTTATTTTACCAAATTCAGAAAATATAAATTTTAATTTAAAAAATAAACATATTTTAAATTTTAAAATTTCAAATATTTTACATTTTTTTGAATTAAAAACTGAATTTTTAAAATTTAGAAATATACCTTCAATTGATGTTTCAATACATACTAATGTCAAAATAAATCAAGAATTATTTTTATTATTAAATTCTATTTTTATTATTAAAAAATAAAATTTTGCAAAAATAGCTCAATGGTAGAGTCTAACCTTGCCAAGGTTAATGTTGGGGGTTCGAATCCCCTTTTTTGCTTTTTTTAAAAATGGACCCAAAGGCGGTATTTGGTATTTCCAAATTATTAAATAGGGGATAATAATGTATTGACATTTTTAAAAATAATTAAAATGTGATTATAGATTAATTGGTAAATCTTTTATCTTCCAAGTAAATATTATGGGTTCAAGTCCCATTAATCACAAAAATTAGAATATATTTATATAAGGTTTTTGATATCGAAATTAAAGAAGAATCTTTTATTAAAAAACTAACTCATCATAAAATAATTACCATTTTTTTAATAATAAAGCAAAAATTATAAATCTTATTTTATTTTTATTTATTTGAAATACCTGAAAAGCTTTTTTCGTATTTTTTTCAAAAAAGTATATGGATAACTTTAAAAAATTATACAGATAGAGAAACATTTGAAACATATTTAAAATATTGTCTTAAAATTTTAATTCATCAAATTAAAAAAGATTTTAAAAATATTAAAAAATATATATCTTATAAGTAAGATTAATTTAAAGGAGAAATGGCTGAGTGGTTAAAAGCGGCAGACTGTAAATTTGTTGAAGTAATTTCTACGTAGGTTCAAATCCTACTTTCTCCAAAAATTTAAATTATTAAAAGATCTATTTTATTTTAATAATTAGATCTTAATAAATTATAAAGAACTTTCTAATAAATTTAAATTTATATTTTAAAAATAAAAGTATCCCCTATTATAATATTACCTGTAAAGATATATTAATATTGATATGTGTTAGTATTTTTTTTTAACTATGAATAATAGGTTTATTTTTTTTATAATCGTATTTAGCATTATAATAAATAAAATAAAAATTTTTATAATAATATTCTATGAATTAATATTTTATTTTCCAGTTGTTGTTATATAAAATTGGATAATTTTATAAGATTTTTTTTACAAAATTTGTTAATATTTTAACAGTCATAATTAATGTATGATATAATTTTTAAAAATAAATTTTATAAGATTTTATATCGTTTAAGACAATAATTAATATAAGAATGTTATATTTTTAATGTAAAAAATATTGTTTTCTTAAAGAATTAATATTAAATAATTAATATAATAACTAAATAGAGTTTGATCCTGGCTCAGAATAAATGCTATCGGTATGCTTAACACATGCAAGTTGAATGTTTTTAAAACATAGCGAACGGGTGAGTAACACGTGAATTATCTACCTTTTAATTCAGAATAATTATTTTAATAAAAATACTGGATAAATAAATTAAAGTTTTAATAACGTTAAAAGATGAGTTTGCGTAAGATTATGGTAGTTGGTAGTTTAATAGACTACCAAGCCTATTATCTTTAGCTGGTTTGAAAGAATGATCAGCCACATTGGGACTGAGACACGGCCCAAACTTTTTTAAAGGCAGCAGTGGGGAATTTTGGACAATGAGCGAAAGCTTGATCCAGCAATACCGAGTGAGTGAAGAAGGCTAATTAGGTTGTAAAACTCTTTCATTAAGGAGGAAAATGACAGTACTTAAAAAAGAAGTTCCGGCTAATACCCGTGCCAGCAGCCGCGGTAATACGGGAGGAGCGAGCATTATTCGGAATGATTAGGCGTAAAGAGTTTGTAGGTGGTTTTTTAAGTTGAAAGAAACAGATTAGAGCTTAACTTTATAAATTTTTTCAAAACTGATAAACTTGAGTATAAATAGAGGATAATGGAATTTCTATTGGAGTGATAAAATACGTTGATAATAGAAGGAAGATCAAAGGCGAAGGCAATTATCTGGGTATATACTGACACTGAGAAACGAAAGCTTGGGTAGCGAACGGGATTAGAGACCCCGGTAGTCCATGCTGTAAACGATGAGTGCTAATATTTAGAATTTTTAGATGTAATAGCTAACGCGTTAAGCACTCCGCCTGAAAAGTATAATCGCAAGATTGAAATTCAAAGGAATTGACGGGAGTCTACACAAGCGGTGGAGCATGTGGTTTAATTCGATAATACGCGCAGAACCTTACCAACTCTTGCTAATTTTAATAGAAAATTTTCAATTAAAAACAGGCGTTGCATGGCTGTCGTCAGCTCGTGTTGTGAAATGTTTGGTTAAATCCTTTAACGGGCGCAACCCTTATTATTAGTTGCCAGTTTATTATAAAAAATAAAAGTACTCTAATAAAAAAATTAATGATAGGTTAATGGAAGGTGGGGATGACGTCAAGTCTTCATGGCCCTTATGAGTTGGGCTACACACGTGCTACAATGATAATCACAATAAGAAGCAATAATAATTTAAAGTTGGAGCAAATCTTTAAAAATTATCCTAGTTCGGATTAAGGGCTGAAACTCGCCCTTATGAAGTTGGAATCGCTAGTAATCGCAGAACAGCATGCTGCGGTGAATATGTTACTGGACTTTGTACACACCGCCCGTCACATCAGGGAAGTTGATTATTTTTAAAATAATTTCTACATATTTAATTTTATTACATAATTATTAAATTTTAATAATTTCTAATAAAAATTAAATAATCTAAAATTCCTAAAAAGTAATTAGTAACTTTGATGAAGTCGTAACAAGGTAGTCGTAGGGGAACCTGTGTCTGGAAGAGATCTTTAAACATTCTTAAATTAATCAATCTATAGGAAAATAGTTTAATTGGTAAAATCGTAGTCTCCAAAATTATTGTTATGGGTTCAAATCCCATTTTTCCTGTTTTTCAAATAAAATATTATAAATCAAAAAAATTTTATAAAATCTGAAATTAATTAAATTCAAGTTATAAAAATAAAATTTTATTTAAAATACTTTTTAACAAAAGGGAATTTAAATTTAGATTTATAATATTAAAAAAAAAAATCTCTGAAATTATAATATAATACTAAATAAAATTCTATTGAATTATTTAATTAGGAATATGTTAAAAATAATTTTTTTTTAGTATAATTTAATTATTATAAAAATAGATATTAATTATCAGTTAAAAAATCATTATTATCTATTTTTTGTTTTTGATGAGAAATTTGATTAGATTTAAAATCTTGTTTTATTTTTTTTTATAAAAATAAATTTTAATCATCTAATAAAAAAGCATTATCTTCTATTTTTGGTTTTTGATAAGAAATTCTATCAAAATCTTGATTTATTTCTTCTCTTCTTTTATCTAAAGATTTTATTTATTTTGAACGATCTACTTTATTCCAAAAAGAAGCTGTTTCCATTTCTATATGTAATTGTTTTTCTTGATGATCTAATTTATTCAATTCTTTATGTTTTTGTTTTAATATTTTTAATTAATATTCTTCTCTCCATTTTATCATTTCTTGTTTTTCTCTCTCTCTAGTTTGTTCAAATTATTTTTGTTGTATTTCAGACTGTTCTTTATCTTTTTATTTTTCATATTCAGATTGATCTTTTTGAACTTTAACACCCGAATAATGTAAATAACCTATATATAAAGTACCTGCAGTTACACTTGAAAATATACTTATTCCATGTTTTTTTATTAATTCTTTTATTTCATTATAATTTACATATCTTTTTTGAATATATATTAAAAATTTATTTCTATTAAAATTTTTATTTGTTATTTTTAATAAATTTTTTGTACTAAAAATAATTCTTTTTTCTATTAAATTTAATATATTTATAATTAATATTATAAAAAAACTAAAATTGATATATTATAGGAATTATTCATCATAAAAAATATTATATTTAAAAACCAACTTGATACTATAAATCCAATTAAAAATATTAATAAATTTGTATATTTTTCTTGTCCTACATAATTAAAATATGTAAAAATTAAACCATATAAATCATTTTTTAATATTAAAAAATTATATAAACACCAATTAAATATATAGGTATTTTTTATTTTTTCTGTTATTAAAAACCATTGATTTATAAATATAATTGATACTATTATTGTCACAGGGTATATATATAGATGATATTTGAAATAATATTTGATTTAATTTTAATATTATTAAATTTAAAAAAGTAATACATAGTATATAATTAACATAAATTTGATTATATTCCTGCAGTTTTGTTGTAATTTTGTGTGTTTGTATTTTAAATTGTTTTTTATTTTTTGTTTTATTTTTTCTTCTTTAATAATGTACTTTTGGTAATTTTTTTTAATAAAATAGAAATTCCAACAAATGGTAAGAAGTATTGCGATTTATTCAAGTGTAGCTAAAAATCTAATTTAATAAAAATGAATTATTATTTAAATCGTTTTTTATAAATATTTAATTTTAAAATAAGTATATAGCTAAGTTGGTAGAGCACCGGACTTTTAATCTGATGATTTGTGGTTTAAGTCCCAATATACTTATGTATAGGAGTATATTTTAATTGGTAGAAAGTATATTTTGCAAATATAAAGTTATCGGTTCGAATCCGATTCTTCTCACATTATTTTATATAAAAATCAATAAAAGAACAAGATCGAAAAAAAAAAGAACCCCCCCTTATTAAAATTTCTATATATATTTTTTATTTAATGTGAACAAACCCTTTTTCATAAATTTAATTACAATTATTTTCTGGGTTTCAATAAATATTTTTTTTTTAATAAAAACTATTTTTTAACTAAATATTTTAATAATTTTAATTAAAATTTCGTCAAATTTTACAGTATCTATTACAAAATTTCTATTTAATCTAAAAAATTTATGTATTTCATATAAAATATATAAATTATTTTTATTTTGAGGTTCATCAATTAATTTTTGAACCGTTTTAAAAATGTCCTTGTATAGATCCCAATTTACAATAGTTTGTAATTCATTTAATAATGTATTTAATACTTTTATATCGGTATCTGCTGTATAATACATATATAAACTAAACATAATCATGAATGAAACGCCAATTATTTTAAAATAAGAAAAATTGATCGATTTATTTGGTTGTTGTTGTTGTGAACTATTTTCATCCCCTATTAATTCATCTTCTTCAACTATATCTTCGAAAAAGGATAATAAAAAGATTTTATAAATTAAATTTTTAAAAAACTCCATTAATTTTATTTTTTATTAATTTTAAAATAAATGTTTTAAGATTAAAACATTTATTTTATTTATAATTATAAATTAATTATTATAACGTATTAAATAAGCTTCTAATTTACCTAAAAATGGTATAATTATTATAAAAAAGAAAAAATAATAAATCATACTTACAATACCTATTTCAGTATAAGGATATTCAACAGGACATTGACCAACCCAACCTAATAATAAAAAAGCCACTATTAATAACCAATAACATACTTTAAATATTGGTCTAAAAGCTGTACTTCTAATTTCAGATGAATTAGTAAAAGGTATAGTTAATAAAATAATTAATGAACCAAACATTGCTATAACACCACCAATTTTATTAGGGATTGATCTTAAAATTGCATAAAAAGGTAAAAAATACCATTCAGGTACAATATGTAAAGGAGTTTTCATAGGATTTGCTTCAATATAATTATCCGGATGACCTAATGTATTTGGATAATAGAAAATAAATATAAAAAATACTAAAAATAATACCATTAACCCAAATAAATCTTTTGTATAAAAATAGGGGTAAAAAGGGATATTTTCAGTTTTTAATGTAATACCTAATGGATTATTTGAACCAACTTCATGTAATAAAATTAAATGTATTAAAACTGCACCTACAATTACAAAAGGAAATGTAAAATGTAAACTAAAAAAACGATTTAATGTAGGATTATCTACCGCAAATCCACCCCATAACCAATCTACAATATCTTTACCTATTAAGGGTATAGCTGAAAATAAATTAGTAATAACTGTTGCACCCCAGAAACTCATTTGTCCCCAAGGTAAAACATAACCCATAAAAGCAGTTGCCATCATTAAAATAAAAATAATAACACCTGAACACCATAAAGCTTCACGTGGTGTAATATATGATCCATAATATAAACCTCTAAAAATATGAACATAAACAACAATAAAAAAAAAGGAAGCACCATTTGCATGTGTATATCGGATTAACCAACCATTATTAACATCACGCATAATATGCTCAACACTATTAAAAGCTAAATCAATATGTGGTGTATAATGCATTGCTAAAAAAATACCTGTTAAAATTTGTACTACTAACATAATACCGGCTAACGAACCAAATCCAAAAAAATAATTTAAATTAATAGGTGTGGGATAATCTATTAAATGATTATTTAAAACAGCAAATAAAGATTTTTTATTCCATCGCATAGTTTAAAATAAAAATAAACCTGAAAACAATAATAATTATTAAAAAAATAATTTATGTATTTATTTTTTATCCCAAGGATTATTATATTCAAATAATCTATATTGTTGTGATAAATTAATAGGTTCATAAACTACTCTTTTTTTTAATTCGTTATAAAATACTTCTAAAAAACCACTTAAAGGGAAATCTTTACGTAAAGGGTGGCCCTCAAAACCATAATCAGTTAATATTCTTCTTAAATCAGGATGATTTATAAAAAAAATACCAAACATATCCCAAACTTCTCTTTCACACCAATTTGCAGCTTTATAAATATGGATAATTGAATCTACAGGTTGTAATTCATTAATATTTATTTTTATTTTTAAACGACTATTAAAACGAATACTTAATAAATTATAAATTATTTCAAAACGTTTTTCTTTATTAATATAATCTACTACACAAATATCAGATAATATTTTAAATTGACTATTTGTATGATTTTTAAAAAAAAATAAAATAGGAATTAATTTATTAATAGAGATATTAATAGATAATTCATTTTTATATAAAGTATAATTTATAATAGGTAAAATTTGTAATAAATATTGACTAAATTTTTTTAAAATTTTCATAAATTATAATATATTTTATTATATTATTAATATAATAAATATTAATAATATAATAAAATATATTATAATTTTACTGCAGTATTTATATATTTTATATTATAATAAAAATTAAATTAATTTTTATTATAATGAATAGGATTTAATTTTAAAAAGCGAATAAAATTAAAAAAGCCATCATTAAACAGAATAAAGCAATTGCTTCAGTTAATGCGAAACCTAAAATAGCAGTTCTCATTAATTCTTGTTGTAAAGAAGGATTTCTTGAAATACCTATAACTAAAGAACCAAAAACATTACCGATACCTATACCCGCACCAGCTAATCCTAAAGTAGCTAATCCTGCACCTAAAAATTTAGAAGCTTGTAATAACATAAGTTTATTATTAAATTTTTTGATTATTTAAAATATCTTAAATAATATATTTTTTTTAAGATATTTTAAATAAATATTATTTCCCCTTTTTATGAAGATCTCTTGCAATTTTATTTCCTTCCAGAAAATCTGAACCTTCCGAATGTATATCCGAAATCGCAGTTTTAAAATTTGATTTAGTACATTCCATAAATTTGTCTTTTAGTTCAAAATTAGACTGTAATATATCCGGATCTTCGGTTACAATACCTGGAAATTTTTTTAAAATTAATTTTTGATTTTTTTCAATTTCATCAGCCTTTAATATTAAATCTTTATTGAATAACGTGTCTATTTTTTTCAATTGTGAGTTTGAATAGTTATGTGTATAAGATTTTACCTCATGCTCAAAACCTTCTTTAGCCTGTTCATATACGTGTATGTGTTTCGACATACAATAAAGAGCCGACCCCTCTGATAGATCTCTTTGAGTCAAGGTTACATCTTCTTTTTGATTACTAATTGGTTGGTAGATATCTGGTAAGGGAATTGCAGATGACGTCTTAGAACAGGCACCACCGCAATAAGCCTCATTAGGAGTACCACTAACATTCAAAATTAAACAAATTAATATTATAATAATACTAACTATTAGCGATTGAATATCATTTAATTTTACAAAAAAAAAGGGATGCGTTTTTAACACCTTATTTACAAAATAACAACGACGTTTAAATAAAAATAAAAATACGAAAATTTGACTAATAAAAATAAAATTTTCAAAAATTACAATAAAAATTAATAAATAAATTAGATTAAATAAAAAAATTTTAATATTTTTTTTCATAAATGATTTGTTTGATATTTACTTCTTAAACATATTTTTTTCTATAAAGAATACTTGTTCTTAATTAATTTATTATTTTTATTATAACTATAATAAATTAATTTTCAATTTTTTTACCGTGTATTAAAGTTACATATACAATATAAAAAAAGAAAATAGCGGAAAAAAAAGAAATATAAGAACCAAAACTACTTATAGCATTCCAACCACTCATTGCATCAGGAAAATCAGGTATTCGTCTAGGCATACCAGCTAATCCTAAAAAATGCATTGGAAAAAATGTAATATTTACCCCAATAAAAAATAACCAGAAATGGATTTGACCTAATACTTCAGGATATTTACGACCAGATATTTTACCAATCCAGAAATAAAATCCAGTAAAAATACCAAAAACAGCACCCATTGATAAAACATAGTGAAAATGTCCTACAATATAATAAGTATCATGTAAAGCAATATCTAACCCTGAATTAGACATAGCTACACCTGTAACACCACCCATAACGAATAATAAAATAAAACCTAAAACAAATAATAAAGGTGTTTCAAATTTTAAAGAACCTCCCCATAAAGTAGCTAACCAACTAAATATTTTAATACCTGTTGGGACAGCGATAATCATTGTAGCAGCAGAAAAATAAGCCCTAGTATCAACATCTAAACCCACAGTAAACATATGATGTGCCCAAACAATTGAACCTAATAAACCTATAGATAACATAGCATAAACCATACCTAAATACCCAAAAACGTTTTTTTTTGCAAAAGCTGCAGCAACTTGACTAATAATACCAAATGCTGGTAAAATTAAAATATAAACTTCAGGATGACCGAAAAACCAAAATAAATGTTGATATAATACAGGATCACCTCCACCTGAAGGATCATAAAAAGATGTATTAAAATTTCTATCAGTTAATAACATAGTAATTGCACCAGCTAAAACAGGTAAAGTTAATAATAATAAAAAAGCTGTAATTAATACAGACCATACAAATAGAGGTAATCTATGAAAACTTAAACCCGGAGCTCTCATATTATAAATTGTTGAAATAAAATTAATAGCACCTAATAATGATGAAATACCTGATAAATGTAAACTAAAAATTGCTAAATCTACTGAAGGTCCTGAGTGTGCTTGAACACTCGATAAAGGTGGATATACTGTCCAACCGGTACCAGCACCTGATTCAACTAAAGCAGATGAAACTAATAATAATAATGAGGGCGGTAATAACCAAAAACTTATATTATTCATACGTGGAAAAGCCATATCTGGAGCTCCAATCATTAAAGGTACAAACCAATTACCGAATCCACCTATTAAGGCAGGCATAACTAAAAAAAATACCATAATAAAAGCATGTGCAGTAACAATTACATTATATAATTGATGATTACCCATTAAAATTTGGTTACCTGGTTGTGCTAATTCCATCCTAATTAAAAGTGAAAATGTTGTACCAACGATACCAGAAAAAGCACTAAAAATTAAATATAAAGTACCAATATCTTTATGGTTTGTTGAAAAAAGCCATCTTGTTGACCATTTATTTATATTTTGAAAATTCATATTTGAATATTTTTTAAATTCAATTAAATGCAAAATTATATAATTTTATTTTTAATCAAAAAAAGCGTTGGTTTTTTTAATTTTTATTTGTTAAAAAATTTTTTAATTTTATAAATTACCAATTTAATATCAGTAAATAATAATAATATTAAAAAAATTGTACTAATTATTTTAAATATCATAATTTTAATTTAAGCATTAAAATCGAAATTGATTTTATTTTTTAACCAGGTTAAATAATTTTCTAATGAAACAGCTTCTACAACAATAGGCATAAATCCATGATTTACACCACAAATTTCACTACATTGTCCATAAAAAACACCTTCGCGTTTAATAAACATTGATGTTTGATTTAAACGACCTGGACAAGCATCTAATTTTATACCTAATGAAGGAATTGCCCATGAATGTAAAACATCCGACGCTGTAATTAATACACGAATATGACTATTTGTAGGTACTACAACACGATTATCTACTTCTAATACTCTAAATTGACCTATTGCTAAATCGTCTTCTTGAACCATATAACTATCAAAAATTAAAGGTTCATCTGAAAATTCTAAATTATCAGAATATTCATAACTCCAATACCATTGACTACCAATTACTTTTAAAGTAATTATAGGATCAATTACCTCATCCATTGAATATAATAAAGCAAAAGAGGGTATTGCAACTGTTAATAAAATAAATGCTGGAATAGAAGTCCAAATAATTTCAATAGTAGCACCATGTACAACAGTTGCTGGAATTTTATTTTTTTTTTCATCAAAAAGAGTAATAACTCTAAATAGCATCCAACAAACAAAAACAACAATTAATATTAAAAAAAACATTAAATCGTGATGAAAGTTAATAATACCTTCCATAACTGGAGTTGCTGGATCTTGAAAACCTAATTGCCAAGGTTCGGCCATATCTAAAAAAGTAAATTGATTTATTATATAATTTGTTAGTGTCATAATAGTGTTGAAATTTATTATTTATTTTTTAATATATACAAAAATGAATTGAATTGAAAGATTCAATAGAAAAATGAAAAATAGATTATTTCCTAAAGACTATATTATTTTTTAAAAAATAAATAATAAAAAGAATTGCTACTAAATAGAATTTAACATCAAAAACTTTTTGAGCATCATCATAAGGATTAAATCCACATTCATAAGCTGTTAACTTTTMTAAATCATCTTTTTGTTTAATTAATACAAAAGATAAAATGAAAATTAAAAGTGATAAAAATAAACTTAATATTAAAAATATAAAAATATTTGAATAATTTAATAACATATTTATTAATTTTTTTTATTAATATAATACGGAAAAAATAGGACTCGAACCTGCCTTATAGTATGACAAGTTACCACTCTAACCAACTAAGCTACTTTTCCTTAAGTATTATATTTTAATGTAAATTTATAGCATCTCCTATATATTTACAAGTTAAATAAGTAAATACATAATTATACTTGAATAGGTTAATTCGATAGCAGTGTTAAAAAGCATTTCAAAAATTTGTTGAAAACATGTTAGAATAAATTTAGCTTTTATAAAAAAAAATATATAAATAAACTAAACCTATTATTAAAATTAAAGAAGCATTGATAAATATAAAAGGTATTTGAAAAATTGGTAAAATTTTAAATTGTTCTAAAGGACTAAATATAAAATTAATTTTAATTTAATTAAATATCATCATCAGAATTACCTATAGTACTTTCTGTACTCTGCAAACTCAACCAAGTATCAGAATTGATATTTGCTCTTGCTTCCTCCATACTAGTTTCTATTGCCATAATTCTGATATCAAAAAGTTTGTGTTCGATATTGATTTTTCAAATTAATTACTTAAAATCCTTAATTAAAATAGTATTTTGTTGTAAAACCGATTTAATCATTTTTCTACCACTATTAGTAAGATAATTATTAACTACAGTACTATATTCTTTCGGAATCATCTCTAAAAAATTCATGATATCACTTAAAAATAAACGCCTAGTTTTATACTCTTCTAATCTATAATCATTAGAATTAACATATCTTGGAATCTCCTCTACTAAAGTATTTATATTTTCATTTATAATTTCGTAAATATTTAATAAATAATTATTATTTATTTATTGTAAATTATCACTAAAAATATTCAAATTTTCTACCAATATTCTCAAACTATCTAGATTTTCAACATTAATTTTGGAAAAAACGTGTTAAAAAAAAGATAAACTATTTTTGTCTAAAAAATCTAAAATTAAACTAATAGAAAAAATTCCTCAAGTTGGTCTAAATATAGGTTTAGTTGTACATCTATTAAAATATATTTTTCATTACTAAAATTAATACCATTTAGGAAATAATAAGTCAGAAAATCAAGGGTATCTTTAAAAAAATCAAGAAATATTTAATTTTCACCTGTTAAGATATCAATATTTATACCTAATTCTGAAAAAACTTGATCTATAGCTTTTATACAAACCACAACACTCTACAACATTTATTTGGAAAAAAAGGAAAATAAAACTTAAATATAAATTAATCAAAAAATAAATTGATTTTAATTTTATTTATTTTGCAGAAAAAATAGAGTTTTTATTGAGATAAATAGAACAAAAATTAAAAAACTTATTAAGTTAATCATAACTTAAACAATATAAAATAATTATTTTTTTATATTTTAAATATTTAAAATATAATATTTAATTTAAATAAAAATGACAATAAATTTTGTTTGGATAAAATAATTAAATTACCATTCTAAGGCATCACTACACCAAATATAAACAAAACCTATAATTAATTCAACTAAAAATTCAATCATAGTCCAAAAACCCCATGAAAAATTTGAACTTAAAGTTAAAACCCAAGGAAAAACAAAAACAGCTTCTAAGTCAAAAATAATAAAAAGAATTGCTACTAAATAGAATTTAACATCAAAAACTTTTCGAGCATCATCATAAGGATTAAATCCACATTCATAAGCTGTTAACTTTTCTAAATCATCTTTTTGTTTAATTAATACAAAAGATAAAATGAAAATTAAAAGTGATAAAAATAAACTTAATATTAAAAATATAAAAATATTTGAATAATTTAATAACATATTTATTAATTTTTTTTATTAATATAATACGGAAAAAACGGGACTCGAACCCGCGACTTATAGCGTGACAAGCTACCACTCTAACCAACTGAGCTACTTTTCCTTAAGTATTATATTTTAATGTAAATTTATAGCATCCCCTATATACATACAAGTTAAAATAGTAAATACATAAGCTTGAATAATAGCTACAGCAATTTCTAAACCTACTAATAATACAATTAAAATTAAAGGTATAAAATGAGCTATAAAAATAAAACTATTAACATTTAACATACTCCAAGCAAAACCTGCAATTACTTTTAATAAGGTATGACCTGCCATCATATTAGCAAAAAGTCGAACAGGTAAACTAATTACACGAAAAATATATGAAATTAATTCAATAGGAACTAATATTGGAACTAATGCGATATTTGCCCCACTTGGTAAAAATAATTTTAAAAAATTTAATTTATATTTTTTAATCCCAATAATATTAAAACCTATATAAATACTTAATGCTAGAGTAAAAGTGATTATTAAATGACTTGTTACTGTAAAACTATAAGGAATCATTCCTATTAAATTACATAATAAAATAAAAAAAAAAACTACAAAAATTAAAGAAACAAAATGTTTACCAACTTTACCTATACTTGAATAAGTTAATTCGATAGTAATGTTAAAAATCATTTCAAAAATTTGTTGAAAACGTGTTGGAATAAATTTAGCTTTTATAAAAAAAAAAATATATAAATAAACTAAACCTATTATTAAAATTAAAGAAGCATTGGTAAATATAAAAGGTATTTGAAAAATAGGTAAAATTTCAAATTGTTCTAAAGGACTAAACATAAAATTAATTTCCACCCCACCAGTAAACAGCTACAAATAAAAATAACCAAACAACGTCAACAAAATGCCAATACCATGCTGCAGCTTCAAAACCGAAATGATGTTGTTTTGTAAAATGATGATTAATTAATCTAATAGTCATTACGATTATAAATATTGTACCTATAATTACATGTAAACCATGTAAACCAGTTAATAAAAAAAAAGTAGTACCATAAATACTATCTGATATAGAAAAAGTACTTTCAATATATTCATATGATTGAATTAAAGTAAAAAATACTGATAATGAAATTGTAATAATTAAACTTAAAATTGCATTTTTTCTATCACCAAAAACAATTGAGTGATGTGCCCATGTAATAGTTGCACCAGATGATAATAAAATTACAGTATTTAATAAAGGAATACCCCAAGCGTTAACTGTTTCAATACCTAAAGGGGGCCATAAAGAACCTATTTCAGGCGTAGGTGCTAAAGCTGAATGAAAAAAAGCCCAGAAAAAACTTATAAAAACTAATAATTCACTAAAAATGAATAAAAGCATACCATTTCGTAATCCTAATTGAACTTGTTTCGTATGTTTACCTTCATATACAGCTTCTCTAATAATATCACGAAACCATGTATACATAGTTAATATAATAATTAAAAAACCCGTAAATGCTAAAATATTACTACCAATATATCCATGTAAATACATTGCCATACCAAAAGCAAAAAAAAATAAACCAAATGAAATAACAAAAGGCCAAGGACTTGGATCTACTAAATGATAAGGATGTTTTTGTGTGTTTTGTGTATTTTTAGTAATTTCTTTTAAAAATTTTAAATCATTTTTAAATTGGTCGATATTAGTATCATTTGTAGTAGTTTCAATTTGTAAATTTTTTTTGTTAATATAATAATAATTTTTCATAAAATTGTAATGTTTGTAATAATTAATTATTTAATTATAAATAATTTAAATTCAAAATAAATAATAAATTTAATCAAAAACAAGATTAAATTTTAATTTTTTAATATTTTTATAGTATTGTTTTTTTGTATTTATCGTTTTACTTTTATTTTTTGAAGTTTGAATAATTTCATTTGTTATATTTTTTAAATTAGAATTTAAAAGTAACCATGCAACAGATTTTTTTATTTGTTTATCTTCATTTAAAAGCATTAAAAAATAACGATCTTTTTTTTTTTTCTTTTTATTTCGTTTTTTATTAGGAATACTTATTGTTTTTAATTTTGGTAATAAGTTATCAATTGATTTAAATAAAATAAAATTAGGTTTTTGTTTTGTAGTTTTTTTTAAATTTATTAAAATATTTTTAAATATATTTTCAGAACAAGTTTTTTTTCCTCTTTTTAATAACATATTTATAAATAATTTTTTAATTTTATACTCTTCGTATTTTAGTTCCATATTTTGATCTTGATGTTTTTCTTGAATAAATACCTAATAAATCATATTTTCCACGAATTACATGATATTTTACACCAGGTAAATCTTTAACTCTACCACCTCGAACTAAAACAATAGAATGTTCTTGTAATGTATGTCCAATACCAGGGATATAAGTAATTATTGTATATCTACTAGATAAATGCACTTTTGCTACTTTACGCATAGCTGAGTTAGGTTTTTTTGGTGTTGTATTATAAACTCTTAAACATATTCCTTTACGTTGAGGACATTGTTTTAAAGCTGGACTTTTATTTCTTTTTTTTTTTTCTAAACGTTTTTGTTTTTTTAAAAATAATTGATTAATTGTTGCCATATAGTAATTTAAAAATAATTTTTTGAATAATAACGGACTCGAACCGCTAACGTTTTCGGTGTAAACGAAATACTCTACCAATTGAGCTAATTATTCTAATGGGCCTAAGTAGATTTGAACTACTGACTTTACACTTATCAGGCGTATACTCTAACCAACTGAGTTATAGGCCCTTTGAAGTAAAAGGATTCGAACCTTTGATTTTCCGTACCAAAAACGGAGGCCTTACCACTTGGCTATACTTCAAAATATATATGCTTAGAAAGATTCGAACTTTCAATCTGTAGATCCGCAATCTAAGGCTTTATCCAATTAAGCTATAAACATATTTTTTACTTTTTTTTTATAATTTTTATATTAATTAATAAATTTTTTGAAAATATTTTTTTAAATAAAATTAAAAAATTTAATAATTGAAAAATGTTTAAAAATTTTATATCGATTTTAGGTGTATAATTTTTATAAATAAAATGTTCTCTTGATTTTTTATTTACGTGTGGAGATTTTAATAAAGTAAAAATTTTTTTTTTATTTTTTACCTGAAATAATCCATTTATTTTAATATTTTTAAAATTAAATAATTTTAATAAATTTTGTTTAAGTTGATTAATTTTTTGAAATGATTTAAAAGTTATTCTTAAAAGATACATAAAATTGTTTTTATAAAAGTTGTCTGGAGGTGGATTTGAACCACCGACACAAAGATTTTCAGTCTTTTACTCTAACCAACTGAGCTATCCAGACAAAACATATTATTATATTAATAAATATAAATAAATTTTATTTAAATTAATTAATATAATATTTGGAAATAAAAATAAAAGTAAAACAAATTGTGTACCAATAATTAGTATATTACTTTGAATTTTATTTATTTGTGAAATATACATTTTTCTTAATATTTTTTCAAAAAAAATTATTTTAACAATTTTTAAATAATAAAAAGAACTTAATACACTAATAATAATAGCGAAAAAAACTAAACTAAAATAATTATTTTTAATTGCGGAAAAAAATATAAATAATTTAGAAAAAAATCCAGCTAATGGTGGTATTCCTGCTAAAGAAAAAATATTTAATATTATTATAATTGCAATTAATTTATTAATAGTATAAATATTAGAGAAATCTGTTAAATATTTAATAGGTTTATGATTAATATTTAGGGATAAATAAGACGTCCATAAATTAATACTGGTTATTATATATATAATAACATATAATAAAATAAATGGTATATTATTTAACATATTTGAAGTAAAACCTATTAAAATAAAACCTACATGACTTATTGAACTATATGCTAATAATCTTTTAATTTTTTTTTGTTGTAAAGCGGATAAAGCACCAATTAACATGGATAAAAATGAAATTATATAAAAAAATATTTCAAAAAAAAAAGATAAATTAAAAAAAATATCAAAAAATAAACGTATTAAAATACCAACAAAAGCTATTTTAGGTACAATTGCAAAAAAACTTGATATATTATTCGGAGCACCTTCATAAACATCGGGTAACCAAAAATGAAAAGGTGATGCACCTATTTTAAATAAAATCCCTACTAAAATAAAAATTAAACCGTAAGATAAACTTATTAAAATATTAATATTATCTAAAAAATTAATATTTGATAAAATTAAAAAAATATTATTAAAATTTAATGAACCGGTTATTGCATATATTATAGAAGAACCAAATAATATAAAACTAGAAGCAATAGAACCTAAAATAAAATATTTTAAACCAGCTTCTACTGATAATATTGATTTTTTTTGAGTTGATGTTAAAATATAAAAACTTAAACTTTGTAATTCAATCGCTAAATATAATGTTATAAGATGATTTGCTGATATTAATAGCATTAAACCTAATAATGAAATTAACATTAAAATATTAATTTCATATGAATTAATTTTTTGTTGTATTAAATATTTTTGTTGTATTAAAAAACAAATAATTGTAGATAAAATTAAAATACTTTTAATAAATTGTGTAAAATTATTTATAATTAAAACGCCATTTAATATATTATTTGAGATATTTGTAATATTTAAAGTTAAGATTAAAAGAATTAATAAAAAATATATTATTATAGTAGTTATATTTTTAATAATCAAAATTGTTTGGCAATTCTGATTTTTTTTATAAAAAACGCCAAATAATAATAAAATTAATAATATAGTTGTTAAAAAAAATTCCGGAATAATAATTTCAAAATGATTATAAAAAATTTCTTGGAAAATCATAAATTATAAAAAAAATAAATATTTATAAAATATTTACTTACTATATATGCTATATATTTATAAAAAAATTAATTTATAAATATTATTTTGATATTCAAGAATATTAAAATTAAAAATGCCCTTAAAAAAAATTAAAAATTTTTCAATAAATTTTGGTCCACAACATCCAGCAGCTCATGGTGTTTTAAGACTTATCTTAGAATTAAATGGTGAAGTTGTTAAAAAAGCGGATTCTCATATAGGTTTATTACATAGAGGTACTGAAAAATTAATAGAGTATAAAAATTATTTACAAGCATTACCTTATTTTGATAGATTAGATTATGTTTCAATGATGTGTCAAGAACATGCCTATGTTTTAGCTGTTGAAAAATTATTAAACTGTAACATACCTTTACGTGCACAATATATTAGAGTTCTTTTTTCTGAAATTACTCGAATTTTAAATCATTTATTAGCTGTTTGTTGTCATGCTTTAGATGTAGGAGCTATGACACCTTATTTTTGGGGTTTTGAAGAACGTGAAAAATTAATGGAATTTTATGAACGAGTTTCAGGTGCACGTATGCATGCTGCTTATTTTAGACCTGGTGGTGTTAATCAAGATTTGCCTAAAGGATTATTAAAAGATATTTTTATTTTTTGTGATCAATTTAATACAAGATTAGATGAAATTGAAGAAATGTTAACAAATAATAGAATTTGGAAACAAAGATTAGTAGATATTGGTGTTATAAGTGCTAAAGATGCTTCAAATTTTGGATTTAGTGGTGTTATGTTACGTGGTTCAGGTATTATGTGGGATTTACGAAAAACACAACCTTATGAAGTTTATGATCAATTAGAATTTGATGTTCCAATAGGTACTAATGGTGATTGTTATGATCGTTATTTAATAAGAATTGAAGAAATGAGACAATCTGTTAGAATTATTTTACAAATATTAAATAAAATACCTACAGGTCCTATTAAATTAGATGATAAAAAAATTTCTAATCCAAATCGTAGTCAAATTAAAAATTCGATGGAAGCTTTAATTCATCATTTTAAATATTATTCTGAAAATATTATAGTAAATAGTGGAGAAACTTTTACAGTTATTGAAGCACCTAAAGGTGAATATGGTGTTTATTTAGTTTCAGATGGTACAAATAAACCCTATAGATGTAAAATAAAATCACCGGGATTTTTGCATTTACAAGCTTTAGATTTTATGGCTAAAAATCATATGATTGCTGATGTTGTAACAATTATCGGTACTTTAGATGTTGTTTTTGGTGAAATTGATAGATAAAAATTATGTTAGAAAAAAATAAAAAAATATTTCCGCTATTAAGTGCGGATGTTTTTCAAGAAATTTCGGATCGAGTACAAAACCATCATAAATGTAAATATTATTTAAATGGAAATTCTAAATCTGCAGGTAAAACTAATTTTTTTTTAAGATAACACTACACTGCGGGATTAAAGAAAATGTTCTTTAACAATAATATTGAAAAAAATGGGAAGTTTAAAAAATATCGTACTATTTTAGAAACTTATAAAAATATTTTTAATTTAGAATGGAACGTACAAAGTATACCAATACTTGCTAAAGAATTTCCAGAAATCGGAATTTCAAAACTTCTAAAGGAATATTTTCAATATTATATTAAAGAAGTTGTTTCTCAATTAGCAAAGAAAATACAAAAAAATTTAGGTTCAATAGATTGGTTATTACATAATGAACAAATAGATATTTTAAAAATAATAATGAAAGATTTTTCTTTTAATCAAATTTTTACTGTTAAAATGTTTATTATTAAAGAACTTATTTTAAAAGAAATAGTATTAAAAAAAAATGATTAAACAAAATAATCTGTATTTTAAAAAATACAAAATAAAACAATTACAAAAAATTAAACAAACTTATAAATATATATATATATTTCGTTATAATGATTTTAATATTAACGAAATTATATTATTAAAAAAAAAAATTAAAAAATTAAATTATAAATCTTTAATATTAAAACAAAATATTATTACAAATATTTTTCAAAAATTAAAAGGTCAAGGCTCTATTTTAATTTTATATGGAAATAATGATTTAAATTTAATAAAAAATTTTTATAATTTCAAAAAAATTGAATTAATTTATTTAAGTATAAATAATAATATTTTTTCGAATTTAAAAATAAAACAAATATCATCTCAAAACTATTTACCTTTAAATAATTTAATTGTTCAATCTTTTTTAAATTTTATATATTATTTAAGAAAGATTTAAAAAGGCGATTATAACTTAAAGGTAGAGTGTTAGATTGTGGGTCTAAGTGTTATGGGTTCAAGTCCCATTTTTCGCCCTTTTTTCAATCTAATTAAATTTTTTATGTTTAATAAATTTATATTAATATTTTTACTTATTTTACCATTAATTACAATTATTGTAATATCTTTTTCGAAAAATGAAAAATTTATTAAAAATTTTAGTATTTTTATGTCTTTTTTCATTTTTTTAATGTCATTACCTTTATGGATTTTATTTGATAAATCTACTTCTAATTTTCAATATTTATTTAAAATAGATTGGATTAATCAATTTAATTTAAATTTCTATTTAGGTCTTGATGGTATTTCATTATTTTTTATAATTTTAACAACATTTCTTATCCCAATTTGTATGCTAATCAGTTATGAAATTATTAATAAAAATATAAAAGAATATTTTATTTTATATTTTATTTTAGAATTTTGTTTAATTATTTCATTTAGTGTATTAGATATACTTATTTTTTATATCTTTTTTGAAAGTGTACTTATACCTATGTTTTTAATTATAGGTATTTGGGGATCAAGAGAACGTAAAATAAAAGCTTCCTATTTATTTTTTTTATATACATTAGCAGGTTCATTATTTATGTTTATTGCCATTATTCATTTATTTTTAACTATTGGTACTACTGATTATCAAATATTATATTATAGTGATTTTAATTTTTCATATGAAAAATTATATTTCTTAGCTTTTTTTTTATCTTTTGCTGTTAAAGTTCCTATGTTACCCTTTCATGTTTGGTTACCTGAAGCTCATGTTGAAGCTCCTACTGCCGGTTCAGTATTATTAGCGGGTATTTTATTAAAATTAGGTTCATATGGTATGATTAGATTTTTAGTTCCTTTATTCCCTAAAGCTGCTATTTATTTTACACCTTATATTTTAGTATTATGTTTAATCTCAATAATTTATGCTTCATTAACAGCTATTAGACAAACAGATTTAAAACGTATTATTGCTTATGCATCTGTTGCACATATGAATTTTATTATTTTAGGTATTTTTTCTTTAACTATTCAAGGATTAGAAGGTAGTATTATTCAAATGATTAGTCATGGATTAGTATCTAGTGGTTTATTTTTTTCTATTGGATGCTTATATGATCGATATCATACACGTTTTATTAATTATTATGGAGGTTTAGCGCATACTATGCCTATTTTTTGTATTGCATTATTTATTTATGTATTGGCAAATATGTCAATTCCTGGTTCAAGTAGTTTTGTAGGTGAAATTCTTATATTAACTGGTGTATTTGAAGATAATACAACTACAGCAATATTTGCAACTATAGGTATGTTTTTAGGTGGTGTTTATTCTTTATTATTTTATAATCGAATTTGTTATGGTAATATTCAAAATATTTATTTAAAAATTTATTATGATTTAACCTATCGTGAATTTTTAATACATTTAATTTTAATTACAAATATTTTTTTATTGGGATTATATCCTAAAATTTTTGAAAGTTGTATGCACGAAAGTGTATCAAAAATTTTAATACATATAGATTTCTCTTATTTTTATTAAATAAAATCATTTTATTTAATAAAAAGCCCTTTTAGTCTAAAGGTTAGGACATTGCCTTTTCACGGCAAAGATACGAGTTCAATTCTCGTAAAGGGTATTAATTTTTTGTTTATTTTTTTTTAAGTAATCAAAATAAATTATATTTATTATATATTTTTTATATATAATTTAATATGATAATTTAATAACCTTTATGGCTATTGAATTATCATATATACTAGAATCGAATATTAAAAAATATAAAGATGAAAAAAGTTTACAAGAAACTGGAATAGTTCTTTCAATGAGTGACGGTATTGCTAGATGTTATGGATTAACTAAAATACAAGCAGGTGAAATGGTTGAGTTTAATAATGGTAACATTAAAGGTATGGCTTTAAATTTAGAACCTGATGTTGTAGGTGTAGTGGTTTTCAGTAATGATAGAGAGATTCAAGAAGGAAATTTTGTAAGAAGAACTGGAGCTATTGTTAGTGTACCCGTTGGTACAGAAGTATTAGGTAGAGTAGTAGATGCTTTAGGTCAACCTATTGATGGTAAAGGTCAAATTAATAGTAAATTAGAAAGTCGTGTAGAGGTTAAAGCACCGGGTATTATGCCTAGAGAAAGTGTAAAAGAACCTGTACAAACTGGTTTAAAAGCTGTAGATAGTTTAATTCCTATTGGTCGAGGTCAAAGGGAATTAATTATTGGTGATAGACAAACAGGTAAAACTTCAATTGCAATTGATACTATTATTAATCAAAGAGAACCTCATTTAAAAAAAGATATTAATAATCAATTATATTGTATTTATGTAGGTGTTGGTCAAAAAAGATCAACTATTGCTGAATTAACTAAAACCTTAGAAGAAAAAAATGCTATGTTTTTTTCGGTTATTGTAGCTGCAACTGCCTCAGATTCAGCACCTTTACAATATTTAGCTCCATATACCGGTTGTGCTTTAGGAGAATTTTTTAGAGATAATGGTAAACATGCTGTAATTTTTTACGATGATTTATCAAAACAAGCTGTAGCTTATAGACAAATGTCATTATTATTAAGAAGACCTCCAGGTCGTGAAGCTTATCCAGGTGATGTATTTTATTTACACTCACGTTTATTAGAAAGAGCTGCTAAAATGAATAAAAAAATTGGTGGGGGTTCATTAACAGCTTTACCTATTATTGAAACTCAAGCTGGTGATGTATCTGCATATATTCCAACAAATGTTATTTCAATTACTGATGGACAAATTTTCTTAGAAACTGAATTATTTAATGAAGGTCAAAGACCTGCAATCAGTGTGGGTTTATCTGTAAGTCGTGTAGGTTCTTCTGCTCAAATTAAAGCTATGAAACAAATTGCAGGTACAATGAAATTAGAATTAGCACAATTTAGAGAAGTTCAAGCTTTTGCCCAATTCGGTTCTGATTTAGATGCAACTACTCAACAACAATTAAATAGAGGGGTGAGATTAACCGAAATGTTAAAACAAGGCTTAAATATACCATTATCTGTTGAAGATCAAATTGTAATTATTTATTTAGGTGTAAGAGGTTTTTTAGATAAAATTTCTGTAGATAAAATTTCAATTTTTGAAACTAATTGGTTAAATTTTATTAAAAATAATCATTCAAATATTTTAGAAGAAATTTTAACTAAAAAAGAATTATCTAAAAATTTAGATTTTAAATTAAAAACTTTAGCAACTGATTTTACAAATAATTTTATAAATAATTAAAAAAAAATGATATCAAATATTTTAAAAAGAATACTTTTAGAAAAAAAAAAATAGAACAAAAGATCTATTTTTTTATTTCCTATATTTTTATTTCTTTTAATATAAATAATATTAATTATTTAAATATTAAAAAATTATTATAAAACTAATATAGACACTTATTATAGTTTTCGAGAATATGGTATAATATTTTTATTATATTAGAATTAAATGCTAGTTAAGTTTAACAATTTCTAAATTACAATAGAAAATAATTCTATGAGCTTACATTAGATTTGTTCTAAATTAGTAATACAAACAGTAAATTTTAAAATTTATTTTCGGGAATTAATAAATATCATTAATTTATTAGAGAGTCTCTCAAAAACTACTAATTTAAAACCACTCTTTAGTTTTGCTATGTTTGCTAAATAGTTTGTAAGAAAAGCCTTATATCCACTAAATAAAATGATGTCTATCTAATTAGTAAAAATTTATATAATATTGTGTTTCAAAATTTTCTAGAATTATTCTACGATAGTACTGTTTTTACAGTTATAGATTTAAAAAGATTACCTAAATAATTTTACAATATATAAAAAAATTTATACAACCAAATCTACCGTTAAAGACGGTTTTGTTAATGTACATAAAGCACCCCTTCTAGAATACATTCAATTATTTAATATTCTCTACATTAAAATTTATATTTATTAAATATAAAAATTAATATAGTATTATAGATAAAAATATTTTTAATATACTTTATTTTATTATGTTATTATTAACTTTAATTTTTTTACCTTTTCTAGGTTCAGTAGCAGCTGGACTTTTTGGTTTTTATATTGGACGTCGGGGTTCAGTATTTATAACCACTTTAACAACTTTTTTAAGTTGTATTTTTTCATTAATAATTCTTTATAATTCTATTACAAATGAATATGAATATATTATTTATTTATCTACTTGGATTAATAGTGGTTTGTTTAATTGTAATTGGTGTTTTTTATTTGATAGTTTAACTATGATTATGTTAATTGTTATTACAAGTATTTCAACATTAGTTCATTTATATTCTTCACAATATATGGCAACTGATCCACATTTATCTAGATTTATGTCATATTTATCATTATTTACTTTTTTTATGTTAATTTTAATAACAGGTGATAATTTTATACAAATGTTTGTTGGTTGGGAAGGTGTAGGTTTTTGTTCTTATTTATTAATTAATTTTTGGTTTACCCGTTTACAAGCAAATAAAGCTGCTATTAAAGCTATGTTAGTTAATCGAGTAAGTGATTTAATTTTATTATTAGGTATATTAACTATTTTTTATAATATAAGAACTATTGAATATTTTAGTACTTTTGCAGCAATATCGATAGTTAAAGATTTTAAATTTATTTTTTTTAATTATATTTTAAGTATTATTGATGTTGCTTGTATATTAATTTTTATAGGTGCAATGGGTAAATCTGCTCAAATTTTTTTACATTTATGGTTACCCGATGCAATGGAAGGTCCAACACCTGTTTCAGCATTATTACATGCAGCAACAATGGTAACAGCAGGTGTATATTTAATAACAAGATGTTCACCTATATATGAATATTCAATATTTTCTTTAAAAGTTATTACAGTAATTGGTGCCTCAACAGCTTTTTTTGCAAGTACTGTTGGATTAGTTCAAAATGATTTTAAAAAAATTGTAGCATATTCAACATGTAGTCAACTGGGTTATATGTTTTTTGCTTGTGGATTATCAAATTATCCTTTAGCAATTTTCCATTTATCTAACCATGCATATTTTAAAGCATTATTATTTTTATGTTCAGGTGCAGTAATTCATGCTATGGGCGATGAACAAGATATTAGAAAAATGGGTGGTTTACGCCGTATATTACCTTTTACTTATATTATGTTCTTAATAGGTTCATTATCTTTAATGGGTTTCCCTTTTTTAACAGGTTTTTATTCTAAAGATTTAATTTTAGAAGTAGCTTTAGCAAGTTTTAGTGAAACAGGTCATTTTGCTTACTGGTTAGGTACTATCGGTGCTTTTTTTACAGCTTTTTATTCAACTCGTTTAATATTTTTTGCTTTCTTAAGTGAAACCAATGCATATAAAAATATTATTAAAAATGCACATGATGTTCCTTTAGAAATGGGTATACCTCTAGGTTTATTAGCTTTTGGTAGTATTTTTATAGGTTATATTTCTAAAGATATGTTTGTAGGTTTAGGTTCTGATTTTTGGAATAATTCTATTTATATTAATCCATTAAATAATCAAATGATTGATGCTGAATTTTTACCAACTTTTTTTAAATTATTACCTGTTATTTTAAGTTTTTGTGGTTTATTTAGTGCTTTTTATTTATATTTTTTTAAATTTAAATTTTTATATAATTTAAAAATTTCTAAATATGGTCTTTATTTTTATAATTTCTTAAATAGAAAATGGTATTTTGATAAAATTTATTATGAATTTATAAATCAATATATTTTAAAAATAGGGTATGATTTTACATATAAAATGATTGATAAAGGTTTAATTGAAATGTGTGGTCCTTATGGTTTAACTACAATTTTTTCTTTTTTAAGTCAAAAAATAATTTTAATACAAACAGGTTATATTTATCATTATTCACTATTAATGTTAATTAGTACTATTTTTTTAATAAATATTATGTTTTTTTCTATTATTTATTATTTTAATGTTATTACTATTTTATTATTTTTGTTTATTTTTTTATTAATTAAATAAAAATAATAAAATATATATCTTTTAAGATATAATTTTATATATATTATGAATTTTGAAACAATTTTCTTTTACACTTTTTCAACGATAGCTCTAACATCAGCTATTTTTGTAATATATTCTACAAATACAATATACTCTGCATTTTTTTTAATACTAGTTTTTACAAATTCAACCGGATTATTATTAATTTCCGAAGTAGAATTTTTATCTATAATGTTAATTATTATTTATGTTGGAGCAATTACAGTTTTATTTTTATTTGTAATTATGATGTTAGATGTTAATATTTTAATAGATAAAAATAAAATAAATAATAATTTTGGTTACCTTCCTATTATTTTTTTAATAAGTTTTATTTTTTTTTTAGAAACATTTGTAATGTTTAGTAAAGTATTTACAACCTATTATCATTTAATAAATAATTCTTTTTTTAATCAAGAAGTAAATACTTTATTTATTTTTCGTGATAGTATGGCAGGTCTTTTTTGTAAATTTATTGATATAAAACCTTTTGTTAAAAATGTTATTTATAAATTAGATAATATAACAAATATCGAAACAATAGGACAAATTTTATATAGTTATTATTCTTTTTTTTTTTTAGCCGCAGGTATTATATTATTAATAGCTTTAATTGGTGCAGTAACTTTAACTAAAAAAGAAAAGAAAAAAAAATTTAAACAAAACATTTATAAACAACTTTCAAGAAATTCATTAAAAGCAATTTTTAATGCGCATTCGCATAAAATTATTTAATTCATTTATTTTTTAATACATTAAAAAATAAAAACAATCTTAACTTAACTGGTAGAGTATTAGCCTTCTAAGCTTTAAAATCTTGGTTCAAATCCAAGAGATTGTAAAATAAAAATATTATTAAATTAGAAGCTTATTTAATACGTTATAATAATTAATTTATAATTATAAATAAAATAAATGTTTTAATCTTAAAACATTTATTTTAAAATTAATAAAAAATAAAATTAATGGAGTTTTTTAAAAATTTAATTTATAAAATCTTTTTATTATCCTTTTTCGAAGATATAGTTGAAGAAGATGAATTAATAGGGGATGAAAATAGTTCACAACAACAACAACCAAATAAATCGATCAATTTTTCTTATTTTAAAATAATTGGCGTTTCATTCATGATTATGTTTAGTTTATATATGTATTATACAGCAGATACCGATATAAAAGTATTAAATACATTATTAAATGAATTACAAACTATTGTAAATTGGGATCTATACAAGGACATTTTTAAAACGGTTCAAAAATTAATTGATGAACCTCAAAATAAAAATAATTTATATATTTTATATGAAATACATAAATTTTTTAGATTAAATAGAAATTTTGTAATAGATACTGTAAAATTTGACGAAATTTTAATTAAAATTATTAAAATATTTAGTTAAAAAATAGTTTTTATTAAAAAAAAAATATTTATTGAAACCCAGAAAATAATTGTAATTAAATTTATGAAAAAGGGTTTGTTCACATTAAATAAAAAATATATATAGAAATTTTAATAAGGGGGGGTTCTTTTTTTTTTCGATCTTGTTCTTTTATTGATTTTTATATAAAATAATGTGAGAAGAATCGGATTCGAACCGATAACTTTATATTTGCAAAATATACTTTCTACCAATTAAAATATACTCCTATACATAAGTATATTGGGACTTAAACCACAAATCATCAGATTAAAAGTCCGGTGCTCTACCAACTTAGCTATATACTTATTTTAAAATTAAATATTTATAAAAAACGATTTAAATAATAATTCATTTTTATTAAATTAGATTTTTAGCTACACTTGAATAAATCGCAATACTTCTTACCATTTGTTGGAATTCCTATTTTATTAAAAAAAATTGTTCCCTTAACGTGAAATCAGATTGTATGCATGTAACAATATGATTTTTAATTACAATAGGTACTTCAGTTGAAGAATTTTCGAAAATTTTATTTATTACTATCTAATAATCCTTAACTGTTTCCGTATAATGAATTTTAATGGCTAAAAAAGATTTAATAACTTTTAATTTATACTGCACTTAATAGGTGATAAAACAAAAATTGCCTAATCTTCAAATAAACTGTAACCTTTCTTGAACAAATTGTTCCCTATTAGCAATTGGTATTTCATCTAAATTTTGGAAAAACACTAATTTAGGTTTATCTTCAGGATTTAAACTTTCCAACATTTGTTGAAAAAGCTGTTGTATTCGGTTATTTGCATGACGAATTTTGATAAAATAAAATTTATGTTTTGAGTACAATGAATTTGTGTTATCATTAAATTAGGTATTTGAGAAATATTTTAAATATCTACTAAGGACGTTGAAAAAATGTTGGAAAGATTTATAGGGTTAAACCTGTACCTAATAATAAATTGGTCTATACTTAAATCTTCAGAACTTTGACAATAAACTGTAGAAAATTCGAAGATATTAATTTGAAAGATAACTAAAAAAAGCTAATTATTAAAATAGTTATACTATCGTAGGTTAAAATTATATTTATTATATTTGTAATTATTCTTAACATTTATAAAATAAAATTTGTGTTAAATTTGATAATTTCGAATTTATTATTGGTTTAATCTTGATCAATTAAATTTATATTTTTAAAATTTATTATTTTTTTTATAAAGATAATAAATTAATTTTATAGATTGAAATATCTCCATATAATTTAAAGAAAACAATCATAATAGCTAATCCAATAGCAGATTCTGCTGCGGCTACTGTTAAAATTAATAATGAAAAAATTTGTCCTATTATATCATCAATTGAAACTGCAAAATAAATAAAATTTAAATTGATTGATAATAATAATAATTCAATAGACATTAATATAATTATAATATTTTGTCGGTTTAAAATTATTCCAAATAAACCTAGACAAAATAAAAAAAAAGTAAAAATAAAATGATTTAATATACTCATAATTAAATTAACCAATTAAAACTTATTAAAATACTTGCAGTATATAAAAACCAACTTAAGGTAAAAGGTAAAAAAACTTTCCAACCTAAACGCATTAATTGATCATAACGGTATCTAGGTAAAACAGCCCTAGCTACTACAAATAAAACAACAAAAAAACATACTTTAATACTAAACCAAAAAGATCCTGGTAAAAAATTTATGAATTTTATACTAAAGGGAAATGGTGCTAACCAACCACCTAAAAATAATATAGTAGTTAAACTACTCATTAATAACATATTGGCATATTCACCTAAAAAAAACAATGCAAAGCCCATTGCAGAATATTCTACATTATATCCTGAAACTAATTCAGCTTCTGCTTCAGGTAAATCAAATGGATGTCGATTTGTTTCTGCTAAACATGATATAAAAAAAATTAAAAAAATAGGAAAAAGAGGGAAACAATACCAAACAGTTTTTTGTGCTAAAACTATAGAAATTAAATTTAAAGATTTTGCACAAATAATTACTGATAATATTGAAAAACTGATAGTTAATTCATATGAAATCATTTGAGCGGTTGATCTTAAAGCACCTAAAAAAGAATATTTAGAATTACTTGACCAACCTCCAATAATGATACCATAAACTCCTAATGATGAAATAGCTAATAAATATAAAATACCTATATTTAATTCAGTAAAAAACATACCGAAACCTAAAGGTATTACAGTCCAACTTAATAAACTTAAAAAAAAAGCTAAAATAGGTGCAAATATAAATAAAACTATATCAGCATTACTAGGTAAAACAGTTTCTTTCACAAATAATTTTAAACCATCAGCTAATGGTTGTAATAATCCAAAAGTACCTACAACATTAGGTCCTCTTCTTCTTTGAATAGAAGCTAATACTTTACGTTCAACTAAAGTAAAATAAGCTACAGCGATTAATAAAGGTAATACTAAAATTAAAAATTTTAAAATTGTGTAAATCATAATTATTTTATTTTGTTTTTGATTATTTTATTAGAATTTATTAATATTTTTGAATATTGTTCTAATATATTTCTATAATATATATTTTTTATTATTGAATCTAAAAAATTATTATTAATATTTAAATATTTTTTATTAAAACTAAAATTATTAATAATTTTTATTTTTTTTTTTAATAAATAAGGTAAAATATCCTTAATTTTAAAAAAAGAATTTAATTTAGATTGATTTTTATTTAAAATATATTTATAAATATTTCTATAAATAATAGAATCTTTACGTTGTTCAGTATTTAAATTTAAAATTTTATTATTTTTTTGAATAAAACCTTCTAAATTTATATACATTCCATTTTTCTCTAAAAATGTTAAACCAGGTAAAATTAAATTTGCTTTTTGAGCATCTTTTGTAAAATGATGTCCTTGATAAATAACAAAATCTTTTTTTTTTATTTTGAAATTATCATTTAAATTAGTATTAAATAAATAATATAAATTTGAATCATTTAAAAAATGTTTAGATTTAGAAAAAGTAATTTCAAAAAAATTAATTAAACTTGTTTTTGTAGTAAAAAAATTAATTTTATTATTTAAAAATGATAAATTTTTTAATTTTGATATTAAATAAAATCCATTTTTTTGATTTATAATATTTTCACCAACAATAATTAAAGGTTTTTTAGCTTTTTTTAAATCTTTACAAAATAAATGTTGTCCTTTTATAATTTGAATTAATGTTTTTAAAGTTAAACCTAAATGCTTAATAGGATAAGTAAAATCAATTTTATTACCTATATATGCAATTTTAAAATCCCCTTTTTTTAAACGATTAATTAAATAAATATTTAAAATAGAACCTTCTTGACGAATATTACTGCCAATTATTAAACAAACATCTGATTCTTCAATAGATTTTAAAGTATTATTAAATAAAAAATTTGAAGTTAAATCTGAATTTATTTTAATATTTTGATTTTTTAGATATTTTTCATAAACTATATTAGAAATTCCTAATTTATTTAAATATTTTTTTAATAAAAATAAAGATTCTAAATCAATTAAATCACCAATAATACTTTGAATTTTTGAACTATCTTTTGTTAGCATTTTTTTATTAATAATATTTAAAGCTTCAAACCAAGATATTTTATAAAAATTATTTTCATTATCTTTTAATAATGGATATTTTAATCTTTGATATTTTAAACTATCAAAAAAAAATCTTGTTTTATTTGAAATCCATTCCTTATTAATATTAAAATTGGTTCTAGGTAAAATACGTATGATTTCATTATTAAAAATATCAATATTTATATTAGAACCTATACTATCTAATATATCAATACCTTCTTTTTTTTTTAATTCCCAAGCACGTGCTTTAAAAGTATATGATTTTGAAGTTAAAGCACCAACCGGACATAAATCTATTAAATTTCCTGAAAATTCGGAATTAAAAATTTTAGGATAATAAAAATTAATTTCCGTTTTATTACCACGACCTGTCGTACCCAAATTATCGATACTACATATTTCATTGGCAAAACGTACACAACGTGTACAATGTATACATCTAGTCATAATTGTTTTTATAAATGGACCACAATACTTATCCTCTACACCACGTTTTTTAAAAAAAAATCTACTACGATCGGAACCAAAAATCATAGTTTGATCCTGTAAATCACATTCAGAAGCTTGATCACAAATAGGACAATCTAAGGGATGATTTATTAAAAGAAATTCTAAAACACTTTCTCTTGCTTTTTGAACTAAAGGTGTATTTGTAAATATTCTCATATTTGATATTAAAGGCATAGCACACGAAGCTACAGGTTTAGGTGAATTTTCAATTTCAACTAAACACATCCGACAATTACCCGCAATTTGTAAATTTTCTTGAAAACAAAATTTTGGAATTTCAATTTTAACAGTATTACAAGCTTGTAATACTGTTAAATTTTTATTTATTTTTATTTTGATATTATTTATATATATATCAATCATTTATATTATAGAATTAATATAATTAAATTTTTAGTTAGTTTCACTAAAAAGATATATTTTTAATAATAATTTATTTATCACATAAAATATAGTTAAATTTAAATAAACCTTTTTATTTATTAATAATTTTAATAAATAAATCTATTATTATAGAAATTATCAAAGAAGGGACTTGAACCCTTAATGCAATAAAGCTTTACATCCTAAGTGTAACGTGTTTACCAATTTCACCACTTTGATAATATATATACCTACTATTGGACTTGAACCAATAACCCTAAAATGGGAACAGATTTTAAATCTATCGTGTTTACCAATTTCACCAAGTAGGCATTATTAATTTAATTTTATGCAAAAAAACAAAATAGAAACATATTTACAATTACATTTATTTGAATTAAAATATAATTTTTTTATTCTTTTTTTTACCTTTTTTTATCTTTTTATAATTTCTTATTATTTTTCAGATCAATTAATATATTTATTAGTTAATAATTTATTGAATAAAAATATGTTAAAATATTTTATCTTTACAAATATTACAGAAATTTTTATTACTAATATTTTTATAGCAAGTTTTATATCAATATTTATAACAGTTCAATTAAGTATAGTATTGATTTGGTTATTTGTATCTACAGGTTTATATAAATTTGAAAATTTTATTATTATAAAATTTTATTTTTTATTTATTATTTTTAATTTTTTTATAATTAATTTTATTTTTACAAATATTATTCCACATATTTGGAATTTTTTATTAAATCTTAATTTTACAAATTTATATATATTAACTGTTTATTTTGAACCTAAAATCAATAATTATTTTCATTTTATTTTTTCAGCATTTATTTATATTTTTATTATATTTATTTATATTTTTATATTATTTTTTTTAATATTTAATAATATTTTAAAAATAAAATTAATTATTAATTTAAGAAAATTTTTTTATTTAAAAATTATATTAGTAAGTGTTTTAATGACACCACCAGATTTTATTAATTTTATAATTATTTCTTTACTATTTATATATTTTTTTGAAATTTTTATTTTTATTTTAATATATTTTAAGAAATATAATAAATTAAATTAATTTTTTTATAAAATTTAATTTATTTTTATTTAAATTAATATTTATATTTGATATAATTTTTGTTTCTTTAAAAATTTTCAAATTTAATTGATAATTTTTTATATACTTAATAGATGTTATTTTTAAAGAAGATCCATTTGTTAAAATAATTTTATTTTTATAGGTAAAAAATTTTTTATTTTTATTCATATAATTTAATTTTCGGCTAGATAACATAATGGTAATGTAAAGGACTGCAAATCCTTTAATGACGGTTCAAATCCGTCTCTAGCTTTTTAAAGGATAGAGTGGGATTTGAACCCACGGTATTATTACATACTTCAGTTTTCAAGACTGACACCTTAAACCACTCGATCACCTATCCATTAAACTTTAACGTCTTTTTTGTTTTTTTAATCTACAACCATTAAAAGGTTTTGTTGTTTTATCTAAAAGATATTTTACTTTAAAATTTTTTTGTTTTAAATTTTTTAAAATATTATAACGACCCAAACCTGTTCCATGTAAATATATTTTTAACTTTTTAATTTTTTTTAATTGAAGATATTTATTTATTTTATAAACAATTAATTGTACATTATATGGTGTATTTTTTTTAAATTTAGTTTTTTTTAAAGATTTTGTAGACCATTGTTTTAATAAATTACCTATATTTGTTGTTAAACTAATAATAGTATTTTTTAAACTAGCTGTAATATGTAAATTAGCTAAAATTAAGGGATTTTTTTTATTTATTTTTTTATTTATTTTATATTTATTTCTAAAATTATATTTAAATTTATTTTTATTCATATAAAAATTTTATTTATTTTTTTTTTTTTTTTGTACCTTAAATGGACGTTTATTACGTGAAAAACGTTTTTGAATAAAAATTTTTTTTAATTTTTTAGACGTTTTAGCATTTGTATGAGTACGTTGTCCTCGAATAGGTAATCCTTGACTTTGTCTAATTCCACGATTACTTTTAATTTCTACTAATTCATTTAATCTTTCTGTTTTAGCCTTCTTTAAAAGTTGTTCAACTTTTAAGTTTTTATTTATATAATTTATAAGTCGGTTTACATGGTTGTTTTTAAGTTTATTAAGGGTGATTTGAGGATTAATTCCTATATTTTTACAAATTTTCTTAGATTGATATTCATTAATACCATATAGAACAATTAATGAATATAAAATACTTTTTGAATTTGAAATTGTTTTATTAAAAATATATAACATAATAGATTTTATCTATATACCATATAAAATGATAGAAAAAAAAATAAATCCGATAACACCTTCACAACGTCAAACATATTTATTAAAAAAAAATAATTTAACTCGAATTTTTAAATTAAAATCTTTAACTAAAGGATTTCAACGTGCAAATGGTAAAAATAATCAAGGTAAAATAACCGTAAGACATCGCGGTGGCGGACATAAACGTTTATATAGAAAAATAAATTTTAATCGTTCTAATAATTTAGAAGGTTATGTAATTAAAATTTTATATGATCCGAATCGTTCAGCAAATATTGCTTATATAAAAAATAATTTAAATTCTTATTTAATTTTAGCACCGGAAGGTTTAAAAATAAATCAATACATAAAAAGTTCACCAAAAGCCGAATTAAAAATAGGTAATGCTTTACCTTTACAAAATATACCAATTGGTAGTTTAATACATAATATAAGTTTATATCCTTTATCACGTGGAAAATTAATTAGAAGTGCCGGTACTTCTGCACAATTAATTCAAAAGATAAATAATACTTATGCTAAGATACGTTTAAATTCTGGTGAATTAAAATTAGTATTATTAACTTGTTATGCTACTTTAGGTATTGTGTCTAATATTAATTATAAAAAAATTAAATTAGGTAAAGCAGGACGTTCACGTTGGTTAAATAGAAGACCCTCTGTTAGAGGTGTAGCTAAAAATCCTATAGATCATCCGCATGGTGGTGGTGAGGGTAAAACAAGCGGGGGGCGACCTTCAGTAACTCCACAAGGTAAAATTACTAAAGGAAAACCTACAAGAAAAAAAAACAAAAAAAAATTAATTATTCAATAAATTATGTCTCGAAGTCAATATAAAGGTCCTTTTTTTAAAGTTAATTTATTAAAAAAAAAAAAATGGATGAAAATAACTAATAAAAATTTAATAATATTACCTGAATATAATAATTATTCTGTAAGTATATATAATGGTAAAATTTTTATTAATTTAGAAATAAATAATAAAATGATCGGTTTTAAATTTGGTGAATTTATTAATACACGCAAAAAACATTTATATAAAAAAAAAAAATAATTTATGGGTCAAAAAATTATACCAATTAGTTTAAGATTAAATAAAAAAAAAAATTGGAATTCAAAATGGATTGTTGATCAAGATGAATATCCTAATCTATTACATTTTGATTTAGAAATTAAAAAATATTTTGAAAATATTTTTAATTATAAAAATTTAAAATTAATAGATATTAAAATTATTAAAATATCAAATAATATTAATATATATATTTATATACAAAAAAATGCAAAAAAATATTATAAATTATCTTATAATAAAATTATAAATCATTTAAATCAATATTATCCTAATAATAATATTAAATTATTTATTAAAAATATTAAATTTTTTGAATTAATTAATTTAAGAAAAATTTTAAAGAAAATTTTTAATAAAATAAAAAAAAATAATAGAATTAATAAAAGTGTTAAAAAAATGATTTATAATTTTAGTTATGCATTTTATACTAAAAATATTAATATAATAACATTTTATATTAAGCAAACTTTAGAAAGAAAAAAAACTCATAAAAAATTTATTAATAATATTGATAATATGCTTCAAGAATTTTTTAAAATGTTTTCTAATTTTATTGGGTATCGTTTACAATTTAAAGGTCGATTAAATAAATCGAAAAGAAAAAAAAAAATGATTTTTCAAAAAGGTAAAATTCCTTTAAATACTTTAGAATATGATATTAAATATCATTTTAATGAATTTAAAACCCCATCAGGTATTTGTAGTATTAAACTTTGGGTTTTTTTTAAACCTTCTATATTAAATTTAAAATTTAAAAAGAAATTAAAATTAAAAAAACAAAAAATAAGTTAGATTAAAAATCCTAAATATGTTATTTCCTAAAAAAACAAAATTTAAAAAACAATTTAAAGGTAAACTTGTAGGTAAAACAACAAAAGGTAATAAAATAATTTACGGTAAATATGCAATTAAAGTTTTAGAAGAAACACGTTTAACTTCAAGACAAATAGAAGCAACTCGTAGAATAATTATTAGAAAAATGAAAAGATTAGGGTTTTTATGGATTCGCATTTTCCCAGATACACCTGTAACAACAAAGCCAACTGAAAATCGTATGGGTAAAGGAAAAGGTGCTGTTTCATTTTGGGTAGCAAAAGTTAAAAAAGGTCAAATTTTATATGAAATTAGTGGTATTTCATTAGAAAATGCAAAAAAAGTATTAAAAGCAGGGTCTAATAAATTACCTGTTAAAACAAAATTTATTTATAAATAATATAATCAGGCTTATAGTTTAATTGGTTAGAGCATACCGCTCATAACGGTGTAGTTGTAGGTTCAAGTCCTACTAGGCCTATTAATAATTAAAAATGCAAAAATTAAAAAAACAAAAAATCAATAATTTACTAAATTATCAACCATTTTTAAAAAATAATTATTTAAAAAATAAAAAATTTAAATTAAAAAATATTTTATTTGATAATAAAATTTTATATAATAATTTAAATTTAGAATCTTACGTAATTGAATTTAATATTTATAAAAATATTTATTTACCCTTTACTTTAATTAAAATTGATGAAATTTCAACAATTGCTATGAAATATGAAAATATTATTTTATTTAATTATGATTTAAATTATACTATTTTACATCAATTTAATAAAATAATGTTTCAAATTATTGGAGTAAAAAATAATAATATAATAAAAGGTAGATTACTTGGTGCAAATTGGAATAATAAAAAAGTTTATATTTTAATTTTAGGTATTCTTTTTGTAATAAAACCTTTGAATTTAAATAATGCTTTAAATTATAAAAAAAAATTTTATTTTAATAAATATAATAAAAAAGGTTTTTATAAAAGAAAATTTAATACAACACGATTAATTAATTGTTATAAATTAAAATATTTGAATTTTAAAATAAATGAAATAAATAATAAAAAAGAATTTTCAAGACTTTTATATATTCAAGATGTTGTTCAAAATCAAAAAATTCAAACTAATTTTATAAAAAAAAAATAATAAATTAATTAATAACAAGTATTCTTTATAGAAAAAAATATGTTTAAGAAGTAAATAAATACACAATAATTAAATTATGCCACAATTCGATCAATTTTCATTTTTTAATCAAATTTCATGGTTTTTATTTTTTTTTTTTAATTTTTATTTTTTTATTACTTATTTTTTTTTACCTAAGATTTGTTATAATTTAAAATTTAGAAAAAAAAAAATAGTATTTGATAATAAAAAAAAAAATCAAATTAATTTTGAAAAAAATAATATTATTTTTTTTTTTAATAATTCTTATAAAACTTTTTGTTTTAATTTTGAATTATTTATAATAAAAAAATTATCAATTTATAACAAAAATCAAAAAATTAAAATACAAGAAACGCCATTATTTAATATTATATTAAAACAAAAAATTAATAATTTTTTAAATCAAAAATTTTTATTTTTTAAAAAAGTTTTTATAAATATTTAATTTTAAAATAAGTGTATAGCTCAGTTGGTAGAGCACCGGACTTTTAATCCGATGGTCTTGGGTTCAAGTCCCAATACACTTATTTACGGGGATATATTTCAATTGGTAGAAAGTATGTTTTGCAAATATAAGGTTATCGGTTCGAGTCCGATTATCTCCACATTATTTTATGCAAAAAAAAATAAAAAAAAATATTAAACAACGTTATTTATTTAAAAATTTTGAAAAAAATAGATTAATTTTAAAAATTCTTTCAAAAAATTTAAATATTGAAAAAAATTTAAGATGGAAATTACAACAAAAATGGTTTTTTTTTCATCAAAATTCATCAATTACACGTATTAAAAATTTATGTATTTTAACAGGACGTTCTCGAAGTATTTATCGTTTATTTAAAATTTCACGAGTTCAATTACGTAAATTAGCATCTAAAGGATTTTTACCTGGTGTTTCAAAATATAGTTGGTAAATTTATTATGATTATAACAGATACTCTTTCAAATTTATTTTCAAAAATAAAAAACGGTTACTTAGCAAAAAAATCAAAAATCATACAACAAAAATCAAAACAAAGTATAAATATTTTAAATATATTAGTTAAAGAAGGTTTTATTAAAAGTTACAAAATAAATTCAAAAAATCAATTAGATATTTATTTAAAATATAAAAAAAATAAAGCAGTTCTTACTCATATAAAACGTTTATCCAAACCCGGAAAACGTTTATATATAAATAATAAAGATTTATATCAAAAAAAAAAAGGATTTTATATTATTTCAACATCTACAGGTATTTTAACAGATTTACAAGCTAAAAAATTAAATGTTGGTGGTGAATTAATTTGTAAAATTTTTTAAAAAATATGCTGAAAATATCAAAAAAAAATATTCAAATAAAAAATAAAATTTTTTTTAAAAGTAGATTAGGAAATATTCAACTTTTTTTAATTGATAAAATTTTTAATATTCCTAATAATATTAAAATATCAAAAAATAAAAATAAAATTTTGTTTGAAACAACTTTAGGAATTTTATCTTTAAATATAATTAATAATATTTTTATTTTTTTAAAAAAAAATAAATTATTAATTACTATAAATTTAGGTAAAAAAAAAAAAAGTGTTTTACATTTATATAATAAATTAATAAAAATAAAAATAAAAGGTGTTTTACAAGGATTTAAATTAAATTTAATTCTTAAAGGTATTGGTTTTAAAGCTTTTATTGAGAATAATATTTTAATTTTAAAATTAGGGTTTAGTCATAATATTTTAATTCCTATTCCAAAAAATATTGAAATAATATGTCAAACAAATACCTTAATTTTTAGTAGTATTGATTATATATTTTTAACACAATTTGTACATTATATTAAAAATCATAAAAAACCTGAACCTTATAAAGGAAAAGGTTTATTATTAAAAAATGAAAAAATTTTACAAAAAGAAGGAAAAAAAAGTAAAAAATAATTAAATATGATTCAAAAAAATAAACAAAAAACAAATAATAATATTTTATTAAATTTATTATTTAGATCAAAAAATATGTATGGAGAATCTTCAATATATACAAATAAAGAAATATTACCTTTAATTTATGGTAGTCGACATGATTATACAATTATTAATTTAAAAGATGTTTCTTTTTTTTTAAAACGTATTTTTAAATTAATAAAATATATGTTAAATCAAAATGAAAAAATTTTAATAATAGGTGATTCCGATGAAGTTAAATTTTTATTTACAAGTGCTTTTGTAAAAAGAAATCCTAATATTATTTTTTTTAATAAAGAATGGATAAATGGTTTTATTACTAATAAAATTGTAGATACAACTTTTAAAAAAGTTATTCATTATTTATTAAAAGATAATGAAATAAAATTAATTTTAATAATTAAAAGTTCAATCGATGATAAATTTTTAAATCAAGAATTATCAACTTTAAAAATTCCAACAATCTCTTTAATAAATACTAGTCAAACTTTACAAAATATAAATTATCCTATTATAACAAATTCTAGAAATATTCAATCAATTTATACATTAATGTATTTATTACGTAAAATATTTTAATATTTAATATGAATAAATTAAAACCAAGAAATAAAATATGTTTTCAAAATAATAAAAACATACATAAAAATTTAAAATTATTAAAATTAAAATCAAAAAAATGGAATTTATTTAAAAAAAAATTAAGATATAAAAAAGAAATTAAACCTGAAAAAAGAAAAAAATTTTTTCAAAAAAGATTATTTGAAAAACAACAATTTAAAAATTTTTATGGTTGTATTCATGAATATCAATTAAAGAATTTATTACAAAAATTAGCAAAAAAAAATAATAAAATAAATATTTTTAAAAAATTTGTTATTTTATTAGAAAGTCGTTTAGATATTAATCTTACAAGATTAAAATTAGCAAAAACTATTTTTCAAGCGAAACAATTAATTAATCATAAAAAAGTTAAAATCAATAATAAAATTATTAGTAAACCTAATTTTTTATTACAACAAGGTGATATTATACGTATTATAAAATAATGGTACAAAAACAAGAAAAAAATAAAAAAATTTTTACAACTAAAAAAAAATATCCAAAAGCACAATATAAAAAAAATAAAAATTATTCATATTTTTCTTCTTATAAAAAAAAATATAATATTTATTACTATTTAGGCGAAAAAAAACCATTATATCCTAAAACAACTGCATATTTACATAGAAATAGAAAAAAAAAAATAGGCATTTTTTTTAAAAAACCTACTTTTAATTCTATTATTTACCCTTTTCATTTAAATTTAAAATTAATAAATGAATATTTAAAAATAAAATAAAAAATTAAATTATTTGTATTGTTTA